CAATTCCTATTTGATATAGCTATTTGTGCAAGTATTTTACGATTAAGAAGGAGCTGCCTCTTGCGCAGATCGTGTATTAATCGACTATAGGGTACCCCATTCTCGCGGGTTACTGCATTTATCCGAGTGATCCACAAACGACGAAAATCTCGCTTTTGCCTTCCTCTACCCCTATGGCTGGAAACCAAAGCCCTTATTTTCTGTTGAGTAGCAGTTCGAGTAAGTCTTGAATGAGCTCCTCGAAAGGTTGATGCAAATAAACGAATTTTTCTTCGACGCCTCCGCGCTATATATCCACGTCTAACTCTTGTCATAGTTTAAAATGAAACTTTGATTAATAAAATTTTCATGAATAACTAATTGATTTCCATTTCTTTTCTTTCAGTCATTCTTTTTCCTTCTCCTGGTCTAAACAAAACGGATTCTTCCGGTGTATAAAATAAAAATTCCGATGGCTTTTGCTACTATAACCTTCCCAACCACGATTTGTTATTTCTTACAGGCAGTTCATTTCCCTATGAATAAATAAATAGTGGGTTCCATCGTTTCTATGGTCACTTCTTAAACGGCGAGGTCCTATCTATACACCGGAGCCCTTTCCCTCATTTAATCAATGTTATTGGTAACTTGTACAGTTCACACCGTTTGGCTCTACCCATGAACTAGCCAGTAATAGGTCTTTTCACAACGAGATCTATCCATACAGTGACGGTATTTAATTATGAAGGTTGGCTAGGTAGCTGACCCTGTCAGTCCGTTCTTGCAATAGTAAGAGCACCGATAATATTTCTGCTTCTTAAATACTATTTCCCCGCTTAATGGATAACCATTCGCTACCAATGAGGAATCGCTTTTCATCCCCAATTCAAATCAAGGCGATTGGATTTGCACCAATGGAAACCATAAATTCCATACACAATAGAGATATATGATAGATCTTTTTTTTTTTTTTTATGTAGTTCTTCCATTCTACCCTATTCATTTTCATTGGTACTGGTCATTGATACTGGAAAAATGGTTTAGTTTAGGTCACAGTTCATGATCTGAACGAGTCACACATACACCCTAGTACATGTTCCTCTACGCTGAGGACATCCTCGAAGAGCAGGAGATTTCGTGACATTTCTCATTGGCTGTCTTGTGTTTCTAATAAGTTGTTTAATAGTTGGCATGCTGAATCGTATATAGAATAGGTTGGTTTAGATCAATCCTAACCTGATGATTATGAGTTACTTTCATTTGATTAGAAGATTCTACTTCGAATCATGGTTCGAATGAACCGTGATTCGAAGTAGAATTACCGATTTACACAAAATCCGCGCTATTTTCGACCGCTACAAGATCAACAATGCCATGAGCTTGGGCTTCTGTTGCTGACATAAAAACATCCCTTTCCATGTCTTCAGATACAACCCATAAAGGTTTGCCCGTTCTTTGTACATAAACTCTTGTGAGTATTTCGCGAAGTTTCAACAGTTCTTCTGCTTCCAGGATAAATTCTCCTGCTTGTGCCTCATAAAAAGAACTAGCAGGTTGGTGGATCATAACCCTGATTATAATATGTCATAATGAACGGTTCCTCCATCTCGCAAAATGGGACGAAAGGAATAAAATAAATAACAATAAAAAAGATAGAAAACCGTACAGGCAGTTTTTGTGCATTGCATACGGCTCTGCAATGGAATCTACTCTTCTCTTACATCAAAGAAAGAGATAAATAGATCTATCAGATCCAGATCGTTGGATGATCCATTTACCACCCTTCTCCTCGTAGAAAAAAAAAATACTATGATGGTTCCGTTGCTTTAGATAATATATTTATCTCATCTCTCTTCTATGATTCAGCAATCCCAAAGTTTCTTTCTGGTCTGATTAAATAAGAAAAATGATCCTTTTCTCTTTTCTTTTCATGCTTAGAAATATTCAGACTCCTGGTGTGTAAGGAAAAAGGGTTGTTTGTGACGCTGAAATGGACCCCCGATAAATAACATAAGAATAAGATCAAATCGGGACTAACCTTTTGTTTCATACTACTATCTCGATACATAATCATGTTATGAAAAAACAATAATGATTTGCTCATATCGAACTAAACGTGCCATGCTATTATTACTTATATATTCCATATGGCGAAGGCATAGTCTTATTTTTTCTTCAAATCAAATAAAAACTCATTGGCGCCGAGCGTGAGGGAATGCTAGACGTTTGGTAAATTCTCCTCCGACCAGGATGAAAGATCCCATCGAAGCAGCTAATCCCATGCATATTGTATGTACGTCTGGTGGAACAATTTGCATAGCATCATAAATAGCTATTCCCGGTATTACCCATCCGCCGGGAGAATTTATAAACAAATAGAGATCCCTGGTATTATCTTCCATACTGAGATATACCATGAGACCAACAAGTTGATTCGAGATCTCGCTATCAACGCCTTGGCCTAAAAAAAGTAATCTTTCTCGATGAAGTCGGTTGATTAGGAAAAATTGTATCCCCGCGGAACCGTACACGCACCTTTCGATACATACGGTTCAAAAAGTTCGAAAAAAAAAAAAGAATCAATGTGTCGATTCCAGACCTATTCCTTTTTAGGCATTTTCCTGACAAAGGGCTTTGTTTTCATTTGCATTTTCCACGAAAATGAGTTTCGGTTTGCCCTCCTAACCTACAAAAAAGAATTCGCTGAACTTATCATCTTTTTATTGATGTATTATTTCATCGAGATCCAAATCACGATGTCATTTTCTTGTTCCTGAATGGGCCTCTTCACTTATTTTAGGTTTATGCTCTACTCCGGGTAAAGATTCGCCCGAATTCTATTTGCACATATAGGACAAATGACCCCAGTACCACTTATTTTTTTCTTACGACTTTTTTTGTTCATGCCTTCCACCAACCAAGTATTCGATGTATTCATCACATTTATTAGTGGTTTGAGATCACTCCTATGGTGTTATTTATGATAGAAGTGGTAATCAATATTACATATACCCATTTGGTATTTTCTGAACGGAGCCTGGATACTTCATTTTATTGTTCCAAGTCAACCATAGATTATTCTAATTGATAAGATAATATTTATCCTCCAAATGAATTGATCCATTTGCACATTTCACGCTCCGAATTATTGAATTGATGATTCAATCAATCTTTCTTAGGCGAAAGAGAGTATATCTCGATCGGGGGAGAGAACGGGGAAATCCCATATGACCCAATATGTCCGACAAGTCGCACTATATGTCAACCCAAACTGCATCTTCCTCTCCAGGACTCCGAAAAGGGACTTTTGGAACACCAATGGGCATTACATTAAAGAAAACGGGGTTAAGTACTATACTTCACTTTGATGTGGAAACGTAACAATGGGTTTATTGTCCTCATGATATTTCTGTTTATCATATTTTTTTATCCATACCATAGATTGGAAGGTTCATGTAGGAAGACAGAATGAAAAAGGGAAAATTATTACGGACGGAGCGGATCCTTCGAATGATGAACAAGTATCTAAGAGATTCACTTAAAAAAAATGGGACCAATCCCCCCATTGCGTATTGGTACTTATCGGGTATAAAATAAATCTGCTTCTCTTTGTTCCTGCGAACAGAACGGAATCGTTCCATTATTACTATCACCAGCGGCACGTAATAAATGTGAACCCTTGCACCGAGATAATCCACTGAATGAGGTCCATAGCATAGTCTTTTCCAATGTGATAAAGTTACATAGTGTCTATTTTTCTTTGATGAAGGGGTATTTCCATGGGTTTGCCTTGGTATCGTGTTCATACTGTCGTATTGAATGATCCTGGTCGCTTGCTTTCTGTCCATATAATGCATACAGCTCTAGTTTCTGGTTGGGCCGGTTCCATGGCTCTATACGAATTAGCTGTTTTTGATCCCTCTGATCCCGTTCTTGATCCAATGTGGCGACAAGGTATGTTCGTTATACCCTTCATGACTCGTTTAGGAATAACCAATTCATGGGGCGGTTGGAGTATTACAGGAGGAACTATAACCAATCCGGGTATTTGGAGTTACGAAGGTGTTGCCGGGGCACACATTGTGTTTTCTGGCTTGTGCTTCTTGGCAGCTATCTGGCATTGGGTGTATTGGGATCTAGAAATATTCTGCGATGAACGTACGGGAAAACCCTCTTTGGATTTGCCCAAGATCTTTGGAATTCATTTATTTTTATCTGGGGTGGCTTGCTTTGGGTTTGGTGCATTTCATGTAACAGGTTTGTATGGCCCTGGAATATGGGTGTCTGATCCTTATGGGCTAACCGGAAAAGTGCAACCTGTAAGTCCTTCGTGGGGCGCGGAGGGTTTTGATCCTTTTGTTCCGGGGGGAATAGCTTCTCATCATATTGCAGCGGGCACCTTGGGAATATTAGCGGGTCTATTCCATCTTAGTGTCCGCCCGCCCCAACGTCTATACAAAGCATTACGTATGGGGAATATTGAAACTGTGCTTTCCAGTAGTATCGCTGCTGTGTTTTTTGCAGCGTTCGTTGTTGCTGGAACTATGTGGTACGGTTCCGCGACTACTCCGATCGAATTATTTGGTCCTACTCGTTATCAGTGGGATCAGGGATATTTCCAGCAAGAAATATATCGAAGAGTTAACGCCGGGCTAGCCGAAAATCTGAGTTTATCGGAATCTTGGTCTAAAATTCCCGATAAACTAGCTTTTTATGATTACATCGGTAATAATCCGGCGAAAGGAGGATTGTTCAGAGCCGGCTCAATGGACAACGGAGATGGAATAGCTGTTGGGTGGTTAGGACACCCTATCTTTAGAGATAAAGAGGGGCATGAACTTTTTGTACGTCGTATGCCTACCTTCTTTGAAACATTTCCGGTAGTTTTGGTAGATGGAGACGGAATTGTGAGAGCCGATGTTCCTTTTAGAAGGGCAGAATCAAAGTATAGTGTCGAACAAGTGGGTGTAACTGTTGAGTTCTATGGTGGTGAACTCGATGGAGTCAGTTATAATGATCCTGCTACTGTGAAAAAATATGCTAGACGTGCCCAGTTGGGTGAAATTTTTGAATTGGATCGCGCTACTTTGAAATCCGATGGTGTTTTTCGTAGTAGTCCAAGGGGTTGGTTCACTTTTGGACATGCTTCGTTTGCTTTGCTTTTCTTTTTCGGCCACATTTGGCATGGTGCTAGAACCTTGTTCAGAGATGTTTTTGCTGGTATCGACCCAGATTTAGATGCTCAAGTGGAATTTGGAGCCTTCCAGAAACTAGGAGATCCAACTACAAGGAGACAAGTAGTCTGATACAACATTTCTCTCGTATGTCTAGCCTATGTTTCATTTTTATTTTATATAGGGTACCGGAGAAATATTGATTCGAATCATCACCTATTACTCTTGACCTTCACTTGTCTGGGAAATGATCCCAAATGAACAGGTATGGAAGCTATAATTGTAAAACACGATCGAATCTATGGAAGCATTGGTTTATACATTCCTGCTGGTCTCGACTCTAGGGATAATTTTTTTTGCTATCTTTTTTCGAGAACCGCCTAAGGTTCCGAATAAAAAGATGAAATGATTTTTCATTATCTCAATTGAAATGATGACCCTCCCAATGGGGAGGGTCACCATTTCAGCTAGTCCCCGTGTTCCTCAAACGGATCTCTTAGTTGTTGAGAGGGTTGCCCAAAGGCGGTATATAAGGCATACCCAGTAAAGCTTACAAGTAAACCAGATATGGAGATGGCGACTAGAGTTGCAGTTTCCATTATTAAGTAATTTCAAGACCACGATGGATCTACGATAAGATAGTTTATTTACAACGGAATCGTATACAAAGTCAACAGATCTCAAATAATGCATGCAATAGGATTTATGGCTACACAAACCATTGAGGGTAGTTCCAGATCTGGGCCAAGACGAACTATTATAGGCGATTTATTAAAACCATTGAATTCGGAATATGGTAAAGTAGCTCCTGGATGGGGAACTACACCCTTTATGGGTGTCGCAATGGCTCTATTTGCAGTATTCCTATCTATTATTTTGGAGATTTATAACTCTTCTGTTTTACTGGATGGGATTTCATTAAGTTAGGTCCAGAAGAACGGGTAAGTCCTAACTTTCAAAAAAAAGAATCACTTAGGATTCGGATTTCTAGGTCATCTCATTCTGTTTGGTAGTTCGACCGTGGAATTCTTTTGTTTCGGTATTTCCGGAATATGAGTGTGTGACTTGTTATACCTATTGATAATACAGAGAATAAGTCTGTCATCTCGTCAAGGGAGATGGTTCTAGCCCGTCAGATAGTCAGTCTAGTATCTGGAGCACGGACTATATGGAATAGATCAAGAACTATTTGAACTATGATTCATACCTACTATTCATACCTCGTGACCGGCCTCCAATTATTTTCAATTAACTTTTTAACGAAGTGTTTCATAAATCGAACCACCTTTTTCCTTCAGAATCATGCTTAGTTTGAGCTGAGCGAGGGACAGGACAAATATTTCTATGGATTCTTAGTTATTATATCTGTTCATTGAATAAGTGAAGTGATGATCAAACGAAGGGGTTCCTACTCAGAGAACTTTTTGGTTCTGTTTTGTTCTTTGTTGAATCATCGTGGTTCTAGTAGGAATCTGAGGTTTCAATTGATTCATAGGGTCTCAACAAGATAATTCCTATCAATAGTAAATTCGTATGTATTACGTATAAACAACAAATAGGGTAAGAGAGCATTCAAAAGGCCTGTAACAATCAACATAGGATGAGCCAACTTGATATTTTGGCGCTATCATCACAAAGAAGAGATTTAGGTTTTGGTTCCTTCATTTTTTGGGGAAAGATTGAATCAAGTGAAGTGCCTAAAAGGTTTCAAATCTTTCTTTTCTATTGCACGTTGCAACCAGAACCAGTATTGGGGTGTTTTCGCTTGAGCCGTACGAGACGAAATTCTCATATACGGTTCTCAGAGGGGGTCCCTTTGGTTCACCTATCTCAATAAAGTATATGATTGGTTCGAGGAGCGTCTCGAGATTCAAGCGATTGCAGATGATATAACTAGTAAATATGTTCCTCCTCATGTCAATATATTTCATTGTCTAGGAGGGATCACACTTACTTGCTTTTTAGTACAAGTAGCTACAGGTTTTGCTATGACTTTTTACTATCGCCCGACCGTCACAGAAGCTTTTGCCTCTGTTCAATACATAATGACTGAAGCCAACTTCGGTTGGTTAATCCGATCAGTTCATCGATGGTCAGCAAGTATGATGGTTCTAATGATGATCCTGCACGTATTTCGTGTTTATCTCACAGGCGGTTTTAAGAAACCACGCGAATTGACGTGGGTTACGGGTGTAGTTCTGGCTGTATTGACTGCATCCTTTGGTGTAACTGGTTATTCTTTACCTTGGGACCAAATTGGTTATTGGGCAGTCAAAATTGTAACTGGCGTACCCGAGGCTATCCCTGTAGTGGGATCGCCTTTGGTAGAGTTATTACGCGGAAGTGC